TCAATTGATTCCTCGTTACTGCTCCTTTGAGCCGTAATAGGTAGGGATGACAGGATTTGAACCCGTGACATTTTGTACCCAAAACAAACGCGCTACCAAGCTGCGCCACATCCCTTCAATTATTCTATAGTGTCATTGTATAGAATTCCTGTCTTGTTTTCCACATCCCTATTTTCTCCATTGAGGAAAACAATTTTTCTGCCCATTTCGTCTTTTTGGTCTCATTTAACATATAATAATAAGAAAAGGAAAATAATTCTATACTATATATATACGAAATATACAACCCATCATAAAAAATAAATGAGTAGTTTTCGGAACTATTCCCTAAGCCTAAGAAGGGATGTATTTTTTTCTGTTTTCATTTTCTTAAAATGAAAATCTTATGGATCGTTGGACATTTCAATTTGAATTAGGGATTCTGTGTACAACTCTAAGTGGTTCTTAACTACATATACATCTGATCATATATGCATTATCTTTATGTATTACAATAAATAAAAAGGAGGTTTTTCAATGCGAGATCTAAAAACATATCTCTCCGTGGCCCCAGTACTAAGTACACTATGGTTCGGGGCTTTAGCAGGTCTATTGATAGAGATTAATCGTTTTTTCCCGGATGCGTTAACATTCCCTTTTTTTTCATTTTAGTTATTGACTTCGGAAGAAATGAAGAAGATTAGAGATACAATTAAATATCTGTGACTAATCCCCTCCCCTTTTTCTCTTTTTTCCCTTTTTTTCTTATTTTTAGAATAAGGGACGAAAGAGAAAGAATCAAAGTGGATTCAACGTCTGCTAGACTCGGGTTAAAATTCGAATTTAATTAGAATAATTATTAAATGATAATAATGAAATGAATATTCATAATAGAGGCATGAAATAGAGTAAGAAAATGCGGGTCTAGGGCAGGCAAGAATGCAGGATCTTTAACTGAAATACCGTCCTTTGGGTTTAAATAGAGTTTCAAAATCATTGTCTTACTTATTATTTACTATGGCTTTGCTTGGATTTATTATTACTTTATTGATTTTGATCTTTTAGAATTGGATTTCAAGTTAATAACTTCTATTTTTTCCTTCCTTTCTTTTTTTCGTTTCGAATCAAAATAGAAGAGTTAAGTAAATCAAAAATCCAAAGGAGGTTCATGGCCAAGAGGAAAGATGCGCGAGTAACGGTGATTTTGGAATGTACCAGTTGTATCCGAAATGGTCTTAAAAAGGCATCAACGGGCATTTCCAGATATATTACTCAAAAGAATCGGCACAATACGCCTAATCGATTAGAATTGAGAAAATTCTGTTCCTATTGTTTCAAACATACGATTCATGGGGAAATAAAGAAATAAACCGAACCAAGTATGTCTTATCCTTCAAAGGGTAAAAATGACATTATATAGAATAGAACATATTGAAATATAAATAGAACATATATAAATAAAAAAATCCTCTTTCTGCTTACAATGACAATTAAGAAATAGGATTTTCGGGATAAGAAATAAACAAAACAAACCATGGATAAATCCAAGCGACCTTTTCTTAAATCCAAGCGATCTTTTCGTAGGCGTTTGCCCCCGATTCAATCGGGGGATCGAATTGATTATAGAAATATGAGTTTAATTAGTCGATTTATTAGTGAACAAGGAAAAATATTATCTAGACGAGTGAATAGATTAACCTTGAAACAACAACGATTAATTACTATTGCTATAAAACAAGCTCGTATTTTATCTTTGTTACCCTTTCTGAATAATGAGAAGCAATTTGAAAGAACCGAGTCAACCGCTCGAATTACTAGTCTTAGAACCCGAATGAAATAGGCTTATTCTTTGTTCACTTGAATCAGAATTCCAATCCTAACTCAAACGCAGATTGGTCGTTTGTTCGATAAATATGAGAATCCAGATTTGATTATCGTGTCGTAAGAAAAAAAAAAAAAAAGAATCGGAAAAAAAAAGTTTATTGAACGTGTTTAGTAATTTTGACTACTTTAGCATTTTTATCATAGTAATTTCGACTCCACCTTCCCGGAGTTCATTCTCCGGGGAACTCCGTTTAAATTTTTCCGGTGTATTCTTTCCAATCTCCTTCTTTTGTTTTTCTGATTTCGTTGGAAATCATATAAAGACAATTCCTATTTGATATAGCTATTTGGGCTAGTATTTTACGATTAAGAAGCAACTGTCCCTTGTATAGATCATGTATTAATTTACTATAACTATAGGATACTCCATTTTCTCGAATTACTGCGTTTATCCGAGTGATCCACAAACGACGAAAATTTCTCTTTTGCTTATCCCTATCCCGATGAGCCGAAATCAAAGCTCTTATTTTCTGTTGAGTAATTGTTCGAGTAAGTCTTGAATGAGCCCCTCGAAAACTTGATGCAAATAAACGAATTTTTGTTCTACGTCTTCGAGCTATATATCCGCGTTTAATTCTGGTCATTGAATAAATAAAACTTTCACAAATAACTAATTGATTTCTTTTCTTTTAGTTATTCTTTTACCCGCCTTGGTCTATTAATAACCAAACGGATTTTTCCAATGTATAAAATAACAATTCCAATGGCTTTGGCTACTATAACCTTCCCGACCACAATTTTTTCTTTTGCTAGGTATCAAAACAATAAAAAAAATATCTAAATTAAATGGATAAAGAAATAGTGGATTCCATCGTTTCTATGGTTACTTCTTAAACGGTGAGGTCTTCTCTATACACCGGAGCCTTTACTTCATTTAATCAATGTTATTGGTAACTTGTATAGTTCACACCACACTCTTTGGCTCTACCCATGAATTATCCAGTAACAGGTCTTTCACAATAAGAGCTACTTATATAGTAACGGTATTTAATTATGAAAGTTAGCTGGGGTAGCTGACCCTCGTAGTCCGTTCTTGACCGAGTGGGAACTTTATTTTTATGTTTTTTTTTGAATTTCAATAAGATTTCCTCCGCTTAATGGATAACTATTTGCTACCAATGGAGAGTTGCTTCTCATCTTAAATTCAGGTGATTGGATTTGCACCAATCGAAACCATAAACTTTATACACAATAGAAGGATGGATTTTCTGATTTTTAGATAGTGAATGGAGTTCCTTCTTCCATTCTATCTTATTCACAGGTACTGATCATTCATACTGGAAAGCGGTTTTCTTGCTTTTTTTGTGCCAGCTCATGATCTAAACGAGTCGCACATACACCCTAGTACATGTTCCTCGACGCTGAGGACATCCCCGAAGAGCGGGGGATTTCGTGACATTTCGAATTGGCTGTCTTGTATTTCTAATAAGTTGTTTAATAGTTGGCATGTTGAAGCATATATATAATGGGCTGGTTTAGATTGATCCTAACCGGATAATTCTGAATTTATTCTATTTAATAGATATAGTAAACTCGGAGATAAAATCTCAAATCAAGGATTTGCACAAAATCTATTTTTTTCATTCAACTGCTACAAGATCAACAATTCCATAAGCTTTGGCTTCTGTTGCTGACATAAAAACGTCTCTTTCCATGTCTTCAGATACAACCCATAAGGGTTTGCCCGTCCTTTGTACATAAACCCTTGTGAGGGTTTCGCGTAGTTTCAGCAGTTCTTCCGCTTCCAGGATAAATTCTCCCGTTTGCGCCTCATAAAAAGAACTAGCAGGTTGATGGATCATTACCCTGATGATAGAAGGGTTCTCTATCTGGTGTGACAAAACGAACAGAAAAGAAAGATAAAGAGTAATAGGAAAAGAAGATAGAATTGAACAACCGTACGGGCATCATCTTTTGTGCATTGCATACGGCTCTACAATCAAATTGATCCTTACTTTCCATTCAAGAAAGATCAAGATAGAATCTATCAGCCCCAGATGGGTAAATGATCAAATTGCCACCCTTCCTTTCAGTGGAGTTCAAAAATACTATGATGGCTCCGTTGCTTTCTATTTTTTTTTTAATAGATTCTTTTTTTGTGTCTTTGATTCAGCAATCCCAAAGTTTCTTTTTGATCCAACCAAAAAAAGAAAAATCTTGTTTTTTTCGCACCCCTTTTTTTAGAACATAATTATTGTTAAGAGCCTTTCGGTGTGAAAACAAAAAAGTTTGTGACGCTAAATTAGACTTCCGATAGATAAGAGAAAATCGGAAATACATTTTATCCCATACTACTCTCTCGATACATAATCGAATTTTGTGAAAAAAAAAGAAAACTACAAAATTTTTTCATATCGAATTCGAAGTGCCATGCTATTATTACTTAATATTCATACGGCGAAGGCATAGTTTTCTTTTTTTTTTCGAAAATACAAATAAAAAACTCATTGGCGCCGAGCGTGAGGGAATGCTAGACGTTTGGTAATTTCTCCTCCAACCAGGATAAAAGATCCCATTGATGCGGCTAATCCCATGCATATTGTATGGACCTCTGGTCGCACAAATTGCATAGTATCATAAATAGCTACTCCAGGTATTACCCATCCACCAGGAGAGTTTATAAACAAATACAGATCTTTGGTATCATCCTCGATACTGAGATATACCATAAGACCAATAAGTTGATTCGAGATCTCGCTATCAACTTCTTGGCCTAAAAAAAGTAATCTTTCTCGATAAAGTCGGTTGAGTAGGGCAAAACTGTATCCCTTAGGAACCGTACATGCACCTTTTGATGCATACGGTTCAAAAAAAATTTCGAAAAAAAAATCAATGTATAGATTCCAGGTATAGATTCCAGTCTTATTTCTTTTTTTCCTATTCTTTTTCGTAGCAGGGTTTTTCTACCTTCTAAACGAAAAGACTTTTGCTTCGATTTTTCAGTCAATAAAGACGAATTTTATTTTGACTTCTTTCTTCCTTATAATAGAAAAAAGTAAATAAACTTATCGAATTAACTTCTCATTGATGTATTGTTTCATCGAAATTCAATTCAAATCACGATGGGATTTTCTTGTTCTTGAATGGGTCTCTTTCGTCTTTTTAGGTTTATGCTCTACTCCGAGTAAAGATCTGCC